ATATCATGATCGATATGGAAATGGATTGAGTAATCCCTTCCTTTATCCAAGAAAAAGCATTTCTAGTTTGCATGGTCTAATCATTGATCCTGAAAATTTCTACAATAAGATTAGGTAGGTCACTCGCATAGTTACCTATCCAAGATGAGGAAAACCTCTATTTTTTAATTTAAGGAGGTTAGAAGAGAAATTCTCTTATTTTTAGATATATAAAACTTTAAATTAAAGTTGGATAAGTGGATCATTTTTTCAGTCAATCATTCATTGAATGATAAATCACTACAAGTGATGGAGATACACGATTTAAATAACGGAAAATCCAATATTTTAAAATTGTATCTAAAATGACTGGAAAAGTGGAAACAAGACCAGATATAATTTGATCATTTTGAGCAAATCCAAAATCTTTATAGACGAAACCAATCATTAGTTCCCAACCATGGGTTGAATGAAATCCTATACACAAATCAGTTAATAGAAGAATAGAAAAAGCTTTTATTGTGTCACTTAAATTATATATAAATTCTCGAACCAAAGAGTTAATAAGAACAAGCTCTTGATTACCAAGAATAGAATAACCGCTTAGAATAAAGAAACAAATTATATTTGTCGAGAAGTGCGAAATCGTATGAATACGATCTTCATTGTGCAATTTGATTAATTGAATTGTTTCTTTATAGATTCTAGTACGAAGGTTTTGTAAATGTGTTTCAGGACTTTCCTTTAACATTTCATCTAAGAAAAACAATTCCTCAAATTCTATGAATTTTTTTAGAATACTCTTTTCTTGAATATCATTCACGAAAATTTCGGATTGAGTAGTATTCCACCAATTAATAAACCAAGAGTGCAGATTGTTCTTAAATGTGAAAGAGATACACCAGGGCAAAAAGACTATAGATGTAAGATATAGAAGGGAAATGAATGTTTTCTTTTTTGTCATTTTTCGTCTTTAATGAACTCAAATTCATCTCATTCGTTAACTCTATAGTAAAATAATCTTTCTATCAAGTATAAGTTCTATTACAAGTCATAGAGCTTATAGCTAAATCTATATTCGATTCTCTTATTTTTTAACTTGCAGTTCGGGAGTTAGTCCTTGCCTTGTTTAATTTAGAGAGAATACATAAATCGAATAAGAAATCGAAAGAATTCACTGTCAATTAAAATGAAAAAAAAAAGAAACTTTTTTTTTTTCAAAATATTTCCCTTTTCGTACAATTTCATTTTTGAATTTCTAGTTAAGTCCAATTCTCGTCAGTACAAAAGCGGTACACCCAAAAATGAAGATAATTCGCCAGCTTTCTGTGCAATTATTGGTGGAAGCAAATCATCTTCACTACGAGTCAAGGGAATAAACCCCTGTTCTATGGTTTCCATATAAACGAGACTCTCATAAGTAAGGATACGCGTAAAAATACCTTCTTCTTTAACTGTTGTTATTATTCTGATGGATTGAATCTCGTCCATAGGTATTTCAAACACACTCTTACGATTTTTTCCAGGAAATCCCCAACGCCAAAAAGATACTTTTTTCGTTGTTTTATCGAAGATATCATAACCACCACCTACATTCCAGAAAAGAATCCCCCCAAAATAAAAACTAATACCGAGACCCCCACTTCCATAGAAGGCCATCGTGACCCCTTGTGGAATAAATAGAAGATAAATACAGTCCGGAATAAAAGGAAAATAATCACTAATTTCCTCAGATAAAAAGAATACATCCATACCAAGATAACTGGAAATTCCAACCAAGAACAACCCCAATGAACCTAAAAAAAGGATAATGGCCCAAAAGAAATTGCTTGCTTTTCGAGATCCCGTTATATGATACACTAGCTTATCTTCGTATCGATCAATCCTGTATCCCATATCTAAGAAATTTTATTTTTTTCAACATGCAAAAATAACGAGGTCATGGCAATTGCCGGAAATACAAGGCCCACTAAAGGAACAAAAATGGAAGGAAAGTTTATCATAAAAAGGTTACCTCTATTTGCTATTTATACTTTATCTATATTATTGTTTTTTTCGATTTTTATTCTTTTTCTATTGTTGTAAGTCTATAATCACTCGAATTCCTATATATTTAGTATAAGTATATAGCAAGTCGAGTGATTATCGCTAACCCTATATATTTATATATAATAATACACCCTTTTTTTATTATTTGAGTTATTCTTTTATTACTTTGATCCTCTATGCCTTACTTTTAATTTTTAGTCAAAGAAAAGAAATTATGTAATTGAAATAACTCACCCAGAACTCCTTTTAAAAGATTACGCGGTACGATTAAATCAAATAAGCCCTTATGAAATAAGTATTCAGCTGCTTGCGAACCTTCGGGTATTGCCTTATTCAATGTTTGTTCTATTACTCTTTTACCCGCAAATGCAATATAAGCATTTGGTTCGGCAATAATGATATCCCCTAACATGCCAAAACTAGCTGTCACCCCACCAGTCGTAGGAGATGTAAGTATCGATACATAGAAGAACTTTTTATTTATTTGGTAATCATATAAAACAGAAGATATTTTAGCCATTTGCATCAAGCTCAAACTTCCTTCTTGCATACGCGCCCCCCCGGATGCACATACTAAAATAAGAGGTAAAAGTTGATTGGTAGCATATTCTACTAAACGGGTGATTTTCTCACCTACTGCGGATCCCATACTACCCCCCATAAACTGAAAATCCATAATTCCAATTGCTACGGGAATACCATTTAGTTGACCTGTACCTGTTTGAACAGCCTCGGTTAATCCTGTTTTTCTTTGATAATAATCAATACGATCTTTATAAGGTTCCTCTTCTGAATGAAATTCAATGGGATCCAGAGAAATCATGTCTTCATCCATAGGATTCCAAGTACCCGGATCAATCGAAAGTTCGATTCTATCTGAACTGCTCATTTTCAAATGATATCCACAGTGTTCACAAATATTCATTTTTGATTTCAATAATTTTTGATAATTTAATCCATAACAATTTTCACATTCAATCCACAAATGCTTATATTTTTGACTTTCATCGAGATTGTTAGAACTTTCTGCTATAGTGGAATCACTATCATTTGTACTAGTTATTATACTAGAACTAGAATTATCCTTTTCACGACAATTTCTGTCCTTACCAAAAATGTAACTATAAAAAGCATTTTCATTGTATTTGTCAATACCACCTAAAATGAAACTATCAATACTGATTTGAGAATGAAGATAACTATCAATGTAATTTTGAATGTTCTTTTTCCAATTCCATTTAGTATCATACATGTAATGATCGTCATCACTCTTAGAAAGAGTATTCAGATAGCTAGAAAAAAAACTTTCATGTTCACTTAGAAAAGAATAATCCTTGTCAATCTCCAAAGTTTGATTTTCAATATCTAAATATATGGAATAACTGTTCCTCTTATTATCTCTAACTAAAAAAGTTTTATCAGATAGTAAATTCTGGATGTTACTGGCACCTCCAAAAGAATCAAAAAAACTGTAACTAGAATTTTTACTATCATTCCAACTATGAATTTTTTTATCCATATCAATTAAAATTTTTGGATCTTCGCTTACATTGGTATTTTCAATAGGACCGAGACTATCCATTGATTTACTTAATTCACACCTGTATTCTAACTTCTTATTAAACAACATAGAATTGAACCAACACTTTTCCATAGAATTTTTTCCTCTATTTACATTACAAAAAAATAGAATAGATGTATAGTCATTGGATGAAAAAAAAAATAGAAATATTCCATTTTGCATATTCTATCTAATGTATTTACTATCAAAAAAGTAGTCTAAAAATCAAATAAAACTAGGATTAGTAACTTATATTATAATAATAAAGAGCGAGTAGGTATTAAAAAAAAATGATAAAAAAAAAAAACCCCCTCATTGGAAATAATCTATTTATAAGTCCAATTACTTCATTTAGTTACTTTTTTTTTTCGTTTTTTCCTATATTTTCTCTTTTATCTCTAATCTCTATACATTTTTTCATTTTGTTTGGAAGATCGATGAAATTTTTTTTTCTTTTTCTGACTATAGAAAACTACATTCTATCATTCTATATAAACAACAAGAAATAAAAAATTAGGTATGAATAGAACAAAAGAGGGGGAGGGATAAAAAAGAAAAGAGTTTTCTAAATCTATATACAAGTCATCCATACCCCCCCTTTTTTTATTTCATTTATTTTATTGAATTTCATTTGTTGATTCGAACTAAATTCCATAAAAACACCTGCCTTTTTTAAAATATCCTGAACAGTTCCTGTAGGTTGAGCGCTTTGCTCAAGGAAATATAGAATAACAGGAATATTTAAATAGGTTTGATTCTTTATTGGATCATAAAAACCCACTTTCCGAACTTCCCTCTCTTCGGGATCGAACATCGATTGCAACGATTCGATAAACGGCTCATTGGGATAGATATAGATGAATAATGCACCCCCCCAAGAAACGTATAAGAAGTTTTATTCTCGTACGGCTCGAGAAAATGAAAAATTATGTGTTTCTATCAAATGATGATGTCAAATATATCAATAAAATTATCAAATCCATTCAAAAAATCATCCAATCAATTCAAATATGGCTTAAGTTTTTTTCTTTCGTATTTTCTTTCTGAAAAGAAAAACAAAAGAACTCCTCATATTTAGAACTCTATAACTCAAATTTGATAATTCTAAAAAAACTAAAAATAAAAACAAAGCCTTTAGCTATTTCATTTATTGAGTGGTTTCTACTCCCCTTTCTTGCCCGTGTTTCGTTTCTTGAGACAATTTGAAAATGGTATTTACTTATTCCATGATCTTTTAGCTTTTCTTTGAATCATTGGGTTTAGACATTACTTCGGGAATCTTAAATCTTTTCAAAAATGGCAGCAACATACCATTTTTTTTTCTTTCTCTGAAAGACTCATACAAATAGAGGGTTAATTCCTGCGGATACATTTTGGATCCAAAATGTTTTACTAATTCCAACAAGTTTTTTTGAACCTTGCTCCAATTTGATCCTTTCGATTTTTCTATCAAAAATATACTTACGAAGTTGTTCTGACTTATTCATTTTCACTAACCTTAGATACTTGCTCATGATATAATGAATAAACTCGAGCTACATCATGTACTATTTACATTATCAATCCCTTTCCCGTCCCCAAAACACAATAAGTTCTCGTGGAACAGAACAAATGATGTCGAGCCAAGAGCATGTTGATTTCTATATACTAGAAAAATGGCGGATGTAAGAATCCACAGCTAATCGAATCATGTCTTTCAAGTCGCACGTTGCTTTTTCCCACATCGTTTCAAATGAAGTTTTACCATAACATTCCTTTAGCTTGGATCCAGTATGTAATTGATTCCATTATGGAATCGTGAATAGTCATTGATTCAGTCGATACAAAATAATCTATCCTTTTTACGTGTTGGTTTTTCCCTCTATATAATGAAAATAATGAAACCCATTTTTAAAAGTAAAGAAAAAGAAATATGAAAAATTAAAACTATATATATTATATAGAATGATTACATTAAAAAGAAAGAAAAAAAAAACTCGACTTTTTTTTAAATCTATATCTTTATCTTTGAAAGCAAGTCGATTTAGATTAGAGACGAATTATTAAAAAAAGGGAGGATCAGCTTTATTCTGATATAAAATAGGTATTCAAATATGATATACATCATGAATGGATATACTCTGGGACGGAAGGATTCGAACCTCCGAATAGCGGGACCAAAACCCGTTGCCTTACCACTTGGCCACGCCCCATTTTCAATTTTACACTACTAAACACTATTATTGATATTGGTTGTTCGTCAATTCCAGTTCAAAAATTTCTATAGAAAAATTGGTTGCTAGTATTTTGATATGCGTATATATAGAAGTATAAAACGAAATTGATTGATCATTATGTACAATTCAATTAAGATATTGTATAGAAGTATGATTTCTTCGATTTTGGATTTCAGAATAAAAAGATTTTGAACTGGATAAGTTCAAATCAAAGAAGGATTTTGGAGGGTTTTATCGTATTTGATTCATTTTTTTAGTTTGATTCATAAATTAATCTTAATTAATTTCGTTATTGTATTTTTTTGATATATTTATATATCTATATAAATAAAAAAACTAAAATCAAAATGAAAATTATAAAAAAAAAAAAACAAAAAGAATTTGGATTTCCTTAAAGAAAAAAAATGCTTGTTATGCTTAATATCTTTAGTTTGGTCTGTATTTGTATTCACTCCGTCCTTGATTCAAGTAGTTTTTTCTCGGCGAAATTGCCCGAAGCCTATGCTTTCTTGAATCCAATTGTGGATATTATGCCAGTAATACCTGTACTCTTTTTTCTCTTAGCTTTTGTTTGGCAAGCTGCTGTAAGTTTTCGATGAGATCTTTAATTTGAGTAATGTTTTAAAAAAATTACGAATTTGTTATAAAACTGAAATTCGAACATTTTAACAATTTATAAGATCAGATAAGTTTTACAGTGTGAATTCTCAATTCTAATATTGAATTTTTTTGTATATACGACAAAAATACGGACCATCTCATTATCTACGTTTTTTCCATTGAGAAATCCTAATCCTATTATTTATTCGATTTGAGCCCACCACCAATATAAAACCTAGATTGCAGATATCAAAGAGGATTTTGGATAATAGTCATTATTGATAATTTGTAGTAAAAGACTCCACTTTTACTACAAATCCATTTCTGAAACTCATATTCATATATATATTCAAACTCAAAATCACTTCATTTTTTAGAAACTTAGTATTCAAAGAAATCAAATGTGTTGCAATATAAGAGAATCGATTCTCTTTCTTTGTCGTTTTTTAATTATTTTGGAGATTTTATAATGCTTACCCTAAAACTATTTGTTTACACGGTAGTGATATTCTTCGTTTCTCTTTTCATCTTCGGATTCCTATCTAACGATCCAGGGCGTAATCCAGGACGTGAAGAATAAGCAAGAAAAAAAAGGATTCTGGTTTTTTATTACTTGTGCGGGATTTTGAAATATTTTTCGGATTTTATCTATTTTACATCTTTAACTAGTAATAAAAAAAATCAAACAAACAAGGAAGTTCAAAAAAATACCAAATTATCAACGGAACCGGAAAGAGAGGGATTCGAACCCTCGGTACAAAAATTTGTACAACGGATTAGCAATCCGACGCTTTAGTCCACTCAGCCATCTCTCCCCAATTGAAAAAAAAAAAATAGAATGACTTTGTTTATGTTATATCACATAAACAAAAAGAACAAAAAAAAGAGCTTAAAAAAAAAAGAGATAAGATAAAAAGAAGTCTCTTTTTTTTTTCTATTTGATTTCTATTCATTATTCTAAATTATCTTATTATAAATTATATATCTAATATTCTATATTTTTTTGAGTTTCCTTTTTTTCTTTTTCTACAACTAAAGAGCCCGGCCAGTACCTAGTTGGGCTCTTTTTATTCCCATGAATATTGAATAACAATG